TAGTCTTAGATGTTGATATTGTTGTAACTGATGATTTGATTAATTTTATGTCTATAGATCATTGATTTTATTTCCGCTGAAATAGAGTCGTGCGAGCTAGGAGTTTTGAGTAATGTCTATATCGTTAATATCCAGTACTTCTTGTTATGTAAGTCAACTATTTTGTTGGCGTCCCCCAGGCTCCCGCCCTGTTGATAAACCACCCCCAAATTAAAATCTACCTTATGCCGGTTAAGTCATTACGATGCCGCGATATGAGGCCAAACCGCACTGCAACCATCACAAATGCCTCGACGAAAAGCATGGTTTAGCTGAATAGGATTTAATGGACCTGAAGTAACAACCAATAGCCAGTCAAAGCAGTAAAGGTTCGTCCGCAGTTTATGGGCTTGCTCTGAAGGAGTTCGTATCTACAAATGACCGAGTTGCTGATCTCTCGTGAGTTGAGGATGAAGGTAATCCTAATGGTTGAGATATGCTTGAGGATAAAGGATTATGGTCGTAGATCATAGATGAAATGTCTATGTAAGTTGACAGACTATGTATTATGTAATATATACATATTATGTATTATGTACTATATGAGAAATATTAGGTAAAGATACTAATGTTCAATATAATCTATAGCATAATTAATATAGTATGTCTTGTTTAATTGATTTATTGTACTTGCTTATATGAATGAGTATAAGAAATGAATGCTCTATATACATAAATATCTTTATATATTTGATGTAATTATACTTGCTTATATGAATGGGTATAAGGAATGAATGCTCTATATACATAAATGTCTTTATATATTTGATGTAATTATACTTGCTTATATGAATGGGTATAAGGAATGAATGCTCTATATACATAAATGTCTTTATATATTTGATGTAATGTATTATTATTCGTGCAAAAATTTTACAAAAATTTAATACTGAGATAGTATACAAATGAAAAAAAAAAAAAAAATAAAAAAAATAAAAAAAATAAAAAAAATAAAAAAAAATAAAAAAAAATAAAAAAAATTTCAGGAAGTAGTTTAATTAGAATATTAGCTTTGGGAGTTAAAGGTAGGGTTTGGTGCCTTCTTCTTGATGTTTGTCCTAGGAAGGATGTTTCCTTCATTGCTGGTTTACAAGACCAGTATTTTGATTAAATTACTTGGACTTTTATTTGGGTTCTAGTATGTAATTTTCTAGTAGTCCTGCTAGTGGTATAAGAATAATGATTGTTAGGAAATATATGATTGATGCTAGTTGACCAATAATGATAAATGGCTGTTCAACTGGTTGTCCTCCAATTCAGGTTAGGGTTAGAAGATTGGCAGTTAAGATTCAGAATAATGTTTGAGAGAAGGGTCGGAATATCATGCTTCGTTGGTTGGACGTATGAAGTATGGGAATAATAAGTAGGATTAAGATAGATGTAATTAGTGCTAGGACTCCCCCTAATTTGTTTGGAATTGATCGTAGGATTGCGTAGGCGAATAGGAAATACCACTCTGGTTTGATATGTGGTGGAGTGTTAAGTGGATTAGCTGGTGAGAAGTTGTCAGGGTCTCCGAGTATATCTGGAGAGAATAGGGCTAGTGAGATAAGGATAAATAGTATGATTATTAAACCTAAAATGTCTTTGATTGTATAGTATGGGTGAAATGGAATTTTGTCTGAGTTTGGATTGATGCCTGAAGGATTATTTGATCCTGTTTCATGCAGGAAAATTAGGTGAACGATTACTAGTGCAGTAATAATGAATGGGAGGATAAAATGGAATGCAAAGAATCGTGTAAGTGTAGCCTTGTCTACTGAAAATCCGCCTCAAATTCATTCTACTAATGTGGTGCCAATATAGGGGATGGCTGATAGAAGATTGGTAATTACAGTGGCTCCTCAAAATGATATTTGTCCTCAGGGAAGGACATATCCTACGAAAGCAGTTGCTATAACTGTTAATAGGAGGATAACTCCAATGTTTCATGTTTCTTTGTACAAGTATGATCCGTAGTAAATGCCTCGTCCTACATGAAGAAACATGCATATGAAGAATATGGATGCTCCATTAGCATGTAGATTACGGATAAGTCATCCATAGTTTACGTCTCGACAGATATGTGCTACTGAGGAGAAGGCAGTTGATGTGTCTGATGTGTAATGTATTGCTAGAAATAAGCCTGTTAAGATTTGAATGACTAAGCAGATTCCTAGTAAGGATCCAAAGTTTCATCAGGCTGAGATGTTGGAGGGTGTTGGTAGGTCAATAAATGAGTGGTTAATGGTTTTTAGGATTGGGTGGGTTTTTCGTAAGATTTTCATTAGGTTTTTGTAGTTGAATTACAACAATGGTTTTTCGTATCATAGGTTATGGTTAGAGTCCATACTAAAATTAATATGAAAATGATAGTAATTTTTTTGCTTTCTTTAATGTTGGTTATGGGATTTGTAGCGTTTGCTTCTAAGCCTTCTCCTGTATATGGTGGATTAAGTCTTGTAATTAGTGGAGGAATTGGTTGTGGAATTGTTGTTAGTTTAGGTAATGTTTTTTTAGGTTTAATTGTTTTTTTAATTTATTTGGGAGGAATGTTGGTTGTTTTTGGGTATACGGCTGCTATGGCTACAGAGGAATATCCTGAAAGTTGAGTAGGAAATTTGGTGGCTTTTAGTATATTAGTTTTTGCTTTTTTGACTGAGTTGCTATGATATATAATGTCTGGTGAGATTTTGGCTGTATATAATATAGAGTTATTGGATTCTTTGGGTAATTATTGTGTTGGTCAAGATTGAAATGGGGTGTCGTGGTTATATGGTTGTGGGGGATGAGCCTTGGTGCTGTTAGGTTGGGTTTTATTTATAACTATTTTAGTTATTTTAGAAATTGTGCGTGGCTTATAATAGTGTGATTGGTAATATGAGAATTATGGAAATTAAGAAGGATAGGAAGTAGGTTTTTATTATTCCTTTTTGAGTTGAGGTAATAGATGAAGATGAATAAGTGTGAAGGTTGGTTTGTCCTTTGGGTCCTGTTTTTTCGAATCAGTTTAGGTCAATAAGTAAGGTGGCAATGTGCTGTCCTAGTAGAAGGCTTATTATAGGGTTAAGTCGGTGGAAGATAAATGAGAAGTAGCCTAGTGAGTTTGAGAAGTAGTAAGAATGTTTGATGGAGATATTATGTATATTGTTGGCTAAGTAGCTCAGTTCTAGTATGATTACGATTCCTAGGATTGAAACGGTTAAGGCGCATAGTTTTGTTGATATAGGTATAGCTATTGGGATAACAATAGTTGGAGGAATATTCATTGTGATGAAGAATCCAGCGAAGATGCTACCTAGGGTAAGTCGCATGATTGGTTTGATTAAGTTTGGATTATTTTCGTTGATAGGTGATATAGTTGTAAATCGAGGTTCTTCTAGGAGAGCTAGGCTGATTATTCGTATGCTGTATATTGCTGTTGTTATGGTGGCAATTAATGTAATAGATAGGGCTCAGGAGTTAATGTATGATGTGTTAAGAGCTTCGATGATAGAGTCTTTTGAGTAAAATCCTGATAGGAATGGTATGCCTGTTAGAGCTATGCTTCCTAGGATAGTAGCTGAAGATGTAATTGGGAGAAGTTTAAGTAGTCCTCCTATTTTTCGAATATCTTGTTCATTGTTAAGGCTATGAATGATGGAGCCGGAGCATATGAATAATAAGGCTTTGAAAAAGGCGTGGGTACAGATATGTAGAAATGCTAGGTGTGGTTGGTTTAATCCCATTGTCACTATTATTAAGCCTAGTTGGCTGGATGTAGAGAAGGCTACGATTTTTTTAATGTCGTTTTGGGTAATAGCGCAGATAGCGGTAAATAGTGTTGTAATAGCGCCAAGACATAATGTTATTGTTAGGGCTATCTGGTTTTTTTCTAGTAATGGGTGGAATCGGATAAGTAAGAAGACTCCAGCTACTACTATTGTACTAGAGTGTAATAATGCTGATACTGGGGTTGGTCCTTCTATAGCTGATGGAAGTCATGGGTGAAGGCCAAATTGGGCTGATTTGCCGGCGGCTGCAATGATAAGCCCCATGAGGGCTAGAGAGTCGATATCAGTTATAAAGATATGTTGTAAATTTCATGAGTTGTTATTTATTATAAATCAGGCTATAGACAGTATAAATCCGATGTCTCCGATTCGGTTGTAAAGGATGGCTTGTATGGCTGCTGTATTTGCATCGGTGCGTCCATACCATCATCCGATTAATATGAAAGACATAATCCCTACACCTTCTCATCCAATGAATAGTTGGAATAGGTTGTTAGCTGATACTAGAATTGTTATGGTAAGAAGAAATATAATTAGATATTTAGAGAATCGGTGAATGTCTGGGTCGGAGTGTATATATCATATAGAGAATTCTATGATTGATCATGTGATGTATAGAGCAATAGGTAAGAATACAACGGAGAAATAGTCTATTTTAAAGCTTATATTAATGGTTAAGGTTCCTAATGATAATCATTGTCAGTTTGTGACTATTGATTCTTGGTCTATATGGATAAACAGGGTAAGAGGAATTAAGCTTATAAAAAAGGCTGATTTTACAGCGTTTTTGCATAATGAAGGAAAGTTTGTAGTTTTGTTTGGGTTGATTATGTTATATGCTAGCGGGGATATTAGGGTAATAATTGATATAATAAGTATGGAGTTAAAGATGTGGTTAATTACTTTTATTTGGAGTTGCACCAAAATTTTTGATTCCTAAGACCAATGGATGGCTGTTATCCTTTAAAAGTAAGAAAGCCATGGTTGTTAGCCATGGAATTAGGAATTAGCAGTTCTTATGTCTTTCTCGGCATATAAGGAGTTCTGAATTCCTATTTTTAGATTCACAGTCTAATGTTTTGTGTTAAACTATATTTGCAATATGTGGGTCCTAAGATAAATTTTGGATTAATAGATATGATTAGTAAGGGAATAAGATGTAGAACTATTAATAAATGTTCTCGGGTAAGTGTAGGTTTTGTTGAGTAAAGATGTTGGCTAAGTTTACCTCGTTGTGAAGTAGTGAATATATATATGGAATACAGTGCTGTAATCACTGTGTTAATTCCTAGAAGAATAATAGTCATGTTAGATCAAGAAAATGAAGTTATAATTACTATTAATTCTCCGATGAGGTTAATTGATGGGGGTAGGGCTAGGTTAGCTAGGCTTGCAATGAGTCATCAGGTGCATATAAGTGGTAAAACTGTCTGTAGTCCTCGGGCTAGTAGAAGAGTTCGGCTATGAATTCGTTCATAGTTGGAGTTGGCTAAGCAGAAGAGTATGGATGATGTAAGTCCATGGGCAATTATTAGAGTGGTGGCCGCTATAAAGCTTATGGGTGTTTGTATTAATGCGGCGACGATTACTAATGCTATATGGCTTACTGAGGAATAAGCAATTAGTGCTTTTAAGTCTGTTTGTCGTATGCAAATAGAGCTTGTTATGACTATTCCTCATATGGATAGTGTTATAAATGGGTAGCAAAGATTAGTTGTTAAAGGTTCTGTGAAGGCTGTTATTCGTATAATCCCATATCCACCTAGTTTTAGAAGGACGGCGGCTAGGACCATAGATCCTGCAATTGGGGCTTCAACGTGGGCTTTTGGTAATCATAGGTGTAGGCCATATAAGGGTATTTTAACTATAAATGCTATTATGCATGCATATCATAATAGTGAGGAGGATATAGAAGAATCGAGGGTTATATTTATAATTGATATTATGGGTATGTGTAGTGATCCTATTTTGTGGTATAAATAGATTAGGGCTACTAGTAGGGGTAGAGATCCGGTTAGAGTGTAGAAAATAAAATAAATTCCTGCATTGAGTCGTTCGTTTTGGTTACCTCATCGTGTAATAATAATTAGGGTTGGAATCAAGGTAGATTCAAATATAATATAAAATATAATTAATTCTGAGGAGCTGAAAGCTATAATTAAAGATAGTTGAAGAATAATTAATATAGTGAGATATGTTTTTTTTCGGTTTGATGGTTCATCTATTAGGTGATTTTGGCTAGCAATAATTATTAGTGGGAGTAATCAGCATGATAGTACGATTAGAGGGCTAGATAAGGAGTCAATGAATATTGAGTTGTTGTAGTTGTAACCAAGGTCCATGCTGTTGTTTAGTAGTGTTAGGCTTCATACACTGATCAATAAACTATGAACGGTTAAGTTGGTTCATAGTCAGGGTTTTTTGGATAGTCAGGTTAATGGAATTAGTATGAGTGTAGGAATTAGGATTTTTAGCATTGGAGTAAGTTTAGATTATGAATGTGGTCATTTCCGTGGGTTCCTGAAATTTTTACAAGAAGTGCTAGGCCGACTCCTGCTTCACATGCTGAAAATACTAGTAAGATTAGTGGGATTATGGAAATTGAGAATATGTGAAATTGTGTAATTAGAAGTGCTATTATGATGAATAGTGATAATATCATGCCTTCTAAACATAGAAGTGTTGATATTATGTGTGATCGATAAATTAACACTCCTATTAGAGCTAATGAAAAGGTTATAGTTAGGTTAAAGTAGATAGGTAACATAAGGTATTCATGGGGTATTACCATGATTTATTGAGTCGAAATCAATTATCTTAATTAGATTAAAAACCTATTCAGTTCATTCTAAGCCTTTTTGAAATCATTCATATGCGAGACCTGATGTAAGTAGAATGATTAGAGAGTATGAGAGAATGAGCGTAGTTTTGGTTGATGTTAGTTGTATGGCTCATGGTAGTGGAAGTAACAGGGCGATTTCTAAATCAAATAATAGAAATGTAATAGCTACTAGGAAAAATTTTATTGAGAATGGAAGTCGGGCGGAGCCTAGTGGATCAAAGCCACATTCGTATGGGCTTGATTTTTCTAGGTATAAATATAATTGAGGGAGTCAGAAGGCAATTAGAACAACAATTGTAGCCAGTGAGAAGTTGATAATGAGTATGAGGATTAGGTTAATTGTTTTTCTCTGGTACTGCCCAGAACTTAATGATTGGAAATCAGTAGTACTAATTATACTAGAAAAACATGAGCCTCATCAGTAAATGGAAACATACAGGAATAGTCAGACTACGTCTACGAAGTGTCAGTATCAAGCGGCGGCTTCAAAGCCGAAGTGGTGAGTAGAGGTGAAGTGATAGAATAATTGTCGTATTAAGCATACTATTAGGAATAGTGAGCCGATAATGACGTGTAGGCCATGAAAGCCTGTTGCTACGAAAAATGTTGACCCATAAATGCCGTCTGAGATTGTAAATGGAGCTTCGTAATATTCTGTGGCTTGAAGGATGGTAAAATATAAGCCTAGAATGATAGTCACTGAAAGAGCTTGAATTGTTTGTTTTCGATTACTTTCTATAAGACTGTGATGAGCTCATGTAATTGATACGCCAGAGGCTAGTAGAATTGCTGTATTAAGAAGTGGTACTTCAAGTGGGTTTAGTGGGCGTACTCCTGTTGGTGGTCAGCAGCCTCCTAGTTCTAAAGCAGGTGATAGGCTTGAGTGGTAGAAAGCTCAGAAAAAGCCTAGGAAAAAAAAGATTTCTGATGTGATGAATAAGATTATTCCATATCGAAGTCCTTTTTGAACCACGGGTGTATGGTGGCCTTGATATGTACCTTCCCGTACGATGTCTCGTCATCATTGAAATATAGTCAAGAGTATTGATGTAAGCCCGAATATAATTAGGGTTAATGAATGGAAGTGGAATCATATTGCTAGTCCGGAGGTTAGCAGTAGAGCCGATAGGGCCCCTGTAAGGGGTCATGGACTTGGGTTAACTATATGGTATGCATGGGTTTGGTGAGCCATTAGGAGTTATCATGTAGATAAAGGCTAACTAATAGGGTAAATACGTATGCTTGGATGATGGCTACTGCTAGTTCAAGAATAGTAAGTAATAGAAGAATAGTGAAAGTAATTGATGAGATTATAATGTTAATGGAGGCAAGTGCTAGAGTTGCTGAGCCGATAAGGTGTATTAAAAGATGGCCAGCAGTAATGTTAGCTGTAAGTCGTACTGCTAATGCGATCGGTTGGATGAATAGACTGATGGTTTCGATGATAATAAGTATTGGGATAAGTGGAGTGGGTGTACCTTGAGGGAGAAAATGGGCTAGAGATGCTTTAGGTTTTTTTCGTAATCCTAGAATTACTGTGCCTATTCAGAGTGGAATAGCTATACCGAGATTCATCGAAAGTTGTGTAGTAGGGGTAAATGAGTAGGGAAGTAGACCAAGTAAGTTAGTTGATGCAATGAATAGAATTAGAGAAATAAGTATTAAGGATCAAGTTCGGCCAAGCTTACTATGTATAGACATTATTTGCTTGGTGATTAATCGGATGAGTCAAATTTGTAAAATTTGAATACGGTTTGGAAGTCACCGTTTAGGGGCTGTGAACATTAAGCATGGTAATATGATAATGATTGGTAATGTAGATAGTCCTATGATGTTAGGACAGATGAAAGAGGCAAATAAATTTTTGTTCATTTTTTTTCTCAAGGGAATGGAATTTCTGGTAGTTTAAGAACTTCTTCTGGTGGATAAATGTAGATTATTTCAATTCCTACAAGGTTAAGTTGAAAAATGCAGAAAAGTGATAAAGTGGCGATGGAGATTACGAAGAATCAGGAAGTTGTGTTTAGCTGTGGCATTTTGTTTTTGAGGAGAGGTTAAATCTCATATAATACTTAAGTATTACGCTTTTGCAACTCAAAAATGATTGTATTAATCATGATCATTTTACAAAGTATTTTAAGGTAGTTATTTCTAAGACAATAGGTATAAAGCTGTGGTTTGAGCCACAGATTTCTGAGCATTGTCCGTAGTATACGCCTGGACGGGTTGAGGTTAGGGTTGCTTGGTTTAGTCGTCCAGGTACAGCATCTGCTTTTAACCCTAGTGATGGTACTGCTCATGCATGGAGGACATCTTCTGATGAAATGAGTATTCGAATGGGCAGTTCTATTGGTAAGACCATTCGATTATCTACTTCAAGCAGTCGAAATTGTCCGGGCAAGAGGTCTTGAGTTGGAACTATGTAGGAATCAAATGATAGGTTGTCATAGTCCGTATACTCATAACTTCAGTACCATTGATGGCCAATTGCTTTTACGGTAATATATGGGTTAAAGATTTCATCTATTATATAAAGGATTCGTAGAGATGGAAGAGCAATTAAAACTAAGATTACGGCTGGTATGATAGTTCAAATTGTTTCCACTTCTTGAGCATCCATAGTGCTTGTGTGGGTCAGTTTTGTTGTCAATATTAGTAGAAGCACGTATAGTACTAGAGAGCTGATTAGAAAAACAATTATTAATGTATGGTCGTGAAAGTATATTAGTTCCTCTATAATTGGAGAGGTAGCGTCTTGAAGGCCAAGTTGAGTAGGATACGGCATGTAAGATATACAGGGTTGTAACCTATAATTTAACTATGGCAAAGTTATGTAATGATTGTTACTAATATCTTTCTGAGAAAGTCATAAAGGTTATGGGGTTGACTTGAAATCAATTTTTGGGGGTTCGATTCCTTCCTTTCTTGTTTAGATTTTAATGAAAACTGGTTGTTCAAATGTGTGATATGGGGGTGGACAACCATAAAGTCATTCAATATTGGTTATGGTTATTTCTACTTTAGAAACTTCTCGTTTTGATGCGAATGCTTCTCAAACGATGAAAATTATTAAAATTACGGCTGTTAATGAGATAAATGATCCGATAGAAGATAAGACGTTTCATGCTGTGTATGCATCTGGATAGTCTGAATATCGTCGAGGCATGCCAGATAATCCTAAAAAGTGTTGTGGGAAGAATGTTATGTTTACTCCTACAAACATAATTGAGAAATGGATTTTTGCTCATATTTCATTAAGTGTGTATCCTGTAAATAGGGGGAATCAATGGACGAAACCTCCTATAATGGCGAAAACAGCTCCTATGGATAAGACGTAATGGAAATGTGCTACTACATAATATGTGTCGTGGAGAACAATATCAAGAGATGAGTTGGCTAGTACGATTCCTGTTAGTCCTCCGATTGTGAATAGGAAGATAAAGCCTAGGGATCATATTATAGCGGGGGATCATTTAATGTTACCTCCATGTAATGTGGCTAATCAGCTAAATACTTTTACGCCTGTAGGGATGGCGATAATTATAGTGGCTGATGTGAAGTATGCTCGAGTATCTACATCAAGGCCTACAGTGAATATGTGATGTGCTCAGACAATGAATCCAAGGAAGCCAATTGATATTATTGCTCATACTATGCCTATGTAGCCAAATGGTTCTTTTTTTCCGGCATAATAGGTAACGATATGGGAGATAATGCCGAATCCTGGTAAAATAAGGATGTATACTTCCGGGTGACCAAAAAATCAAAATAGATGTTGATAAAGGATTGGGTCACCTCCTCCAGCAGGGTCAAAAAATGTTGTATTAAGATTTCGGTCCGTAAGTAGTATTGTAATGCCTGCTGCCAGAACGGGTAAGGATAAGAGTAGAAGTACTGCTGTAATTATCACTGATCAAACAAATAATGGAGTTTGATATTGGGATAGGGCTGGAGGTTTTATATTGATAATTGTTGTGATGAAATTAATAGCCCCTAGAATAGATGAGATACCGGCTAGGTGAAGAGAGAAGATTGCTAAATCTACTGAGGCTCCTGCATGGGCTAGATTTCCTGCTAAGGGAGGGTATACAGTCCATCCAGTTCCAGCTCCAGCTTCAATTGTAGAGGATGCTAGGAGTAAAAGGAAAGAGGGTGGAAGAAGTCAAAAGCTTATGTTGTTTATTCGTGGGAAGGCTATATCTGGAGCTCCGATTATTAGTGGAACTAATCAGTTACCAAACCCTCCAATTATAATGGGTATTACTATAAAAAAGATTATTACGAATGCGTGGGCTGTAACGATAACGTTATAGATTTGATCGTCTCCAATTAGGGTACCTGGTTGACCTAATTCTGCCCGGATTAACAGGCTAAGTGCTGTTCCGATTATACCCGCTCAAGCGCCAAATAGAAGGTATAAAGTACCGATGTCTTTATGGTTAGTAGAGAATAGTCAGCGGTTAATGAACATAGGTAAAATGGCTGAGTTAAGCATTGGACTGTAAATTCAAAGACAGAGGTTAATTGCCTCTTTTTACCAATAAACTGAGGCCGGATGTTTAGGCGCTTAGCTGTTAACTAAGATTTAGTAGGATAAATACCTTCCAGTTTAGTATTATGGGTTTATAAATGTTAGTTAATTAAGTTTAAATAATAATTTAAGTTGGTTCAAAGGCTAGACGATTATACATCTGCTTAAGGCTTTGAAGGCCTTCGGTCTAAGTTTATCCTAAGCCTTTTTGGGGTTGTTATGGACGGCTTCGAAGTATATATTACGTTGAATTGCAAATTCGAAGAAGCAGATTAAATGCTGCCGAAGTCTAATTTAAGGACTTAGCTTAATTAAAGTGCTTGATTTGCGTTCAAGTGATGCAGGATAAATCCTTGTAGTTCTTAGCTACATGAAGATTGAAAATATTGGTGTAAGGGGGAGAAGTAAGAAAGAAATAATAGTTATTGTTGGAATAGTGCAGGTTGGTTTTGTTGAATTAAAATATCATTGTATTTTACAGGTGTTAGTGTACGGGAAGATGGTTAGGGTTGATACGTATATAATTCGTATGTAAAAGAAAAGATTTAGTAGGGCTGATAGGGCTATGACAATAGCAGCAACTGCATTATTGTTTGAAGCTAGTTCATGTAAAATAAGTCACTTAGGTGAGAACCCGGATAGTGGAGGTAGTCCTCCTAGAGATAGGAGTGTAAGCATAATGATAAAAGCAATTGGAGCAGATTTATTTCACAGATTAGCTAGTGATTTAATTTTAGTAATGGTAGAGTAATTTAGTGTCATAAATAGGGTAATGGTGGCTGCTATATAGATAATTAAGGCAACTACTGTTAGAGTAGGATTAATATTTACAATGATAGTTATTCAACCTATATGGGTAATTGATGAATAAGCTAGAATTTTTCGTAGGTGAGTTTGATTAAGTCCTCCTCATCCGCCTAAAATGGCTGATAAGATGGCTAATGATATTATAATCTCTATATTTAGACATGGTGAAATTTGGTAAAGAATGGATGTTGGGGCAATTTTTTGTCAGGTTAAAAGAATTATACCTGACAATAATGGGATTCCTTGTGTTACTTCAGGTACTCACAGGTGAAATGGAGCTAGTCCTAGTTTTATGGCTAGAGCAATAGTTATGAATGTTGAGGCTCAGTCATCCGATAAATTGAATATAGTTCATTGATCGGTTGTCCATGCATTATATACGATAGCAAACATTATAATTATTGAAGCAGTGGCTTGGGTTAGGAAGTATTTTGTAGTTGCTTCTGTAGAGCGTGGATTATTAGGGCTTGTCATAACAGGCATGATAGCTAAAGTGTTAATCTCTAGTCCTATTCATGCTGTGAATCAGTGATTACTCGAGAGGGTTAAGCATGTACCGAGGAATAGGCTTAATGATACTATGGTCAATGTGTATGGTGACATTAGTAAGGGAAGGATAAGGACCAACATTTTCGGGGTATGGGCCCGATAGCTTATTTAGCTGACCTTACTAGAATATAGTGTAAGGGAAACACAGAGAGTTTTGGATTCTCAAATGTAGGTTCGAGTCCTGTTTTTCTAGAAACAAGGGGGCTTGCACCCCTATTTTTTATCCTATCAAGATAATTCTTTTATCAGACATGTTTCTTATATTTGTGGCGCAATGCATGACATTGAAATTGGTATAGAGATAAATCATAGGCATAGAGCTAATGTTAAAGGTAAGAAATTTTTTCATAGGAGGTATATAAGTTGGTCGTATCGAAAGCGAGGATACGAAGCTCGGATTCATAAGAATGTGATAGTTAGTAGAAGAGTTTTGATCACAAAAATTAAGGTATTAATATTAGGAGTTAATAGGCTTATAGATGAACCTAAAAATAAAATAGTTGTTAAGGCATTTATGGCGATGATATTAGCATATTCTGCTAGAAAGAATATGGCAAATGGGCCTGATGCGTATTCAACGTTAAATCCTGATACTAGTTCAGATTCCCCTTCTGTTAAGTCAAAGGGAGCTCGATTAGTCTCTGCTAGGGTTGAGATAAATCATATTATAGCTAAAGGTCATGTTGTAAAAATCAGTCATAAGTTTTCTTGTGTGATAGAAAGAGTTTTTATGGTGTAAGAACCATTAATTAGTATAACGGATAATAGAATAATTGCTAGTGTAACTTCATATGAGATTGTTTGGGCTACAGCTCGTAGAGCTCCTACTAAAGCGTATTTTGAATTGGATGCTCATCCTGATCATAGGATCGAGTATACTGATAGGCCTGATATAGAGAGAATAAACAATAGACCCAGGTTTAAGTCTAGAAGTGCATTTGGTATGGGTAGTGGGGTTCAGATTGTTAGGGCAATGGTAAGTGCTAAAATTGGGGCTAAGATAAATATAGATCAGGAAGATGTAAGAGGTTGAAGAGGTTCTTTAGTGAATAATTTAATTGCATCAGCGAATGGTTGAAGTAATCCATATGGTCCTACAATGTTTGGCCCTTTTCGAAATTGTATATAACCTAGAACTTTTCGTTCGATTAAAGTTAGAAAAGCTACTGCTAATAGGATTGGAATAATATACAGGAATAAATTAAGGGTAAACACATGTTAAGAAGAGGGTTTGAACCTCTGGGATTAAAGACTTAAGCTTTATACAATTACCAACTCTGTCATCTTAACTTTTACCTCTATTCTTAGGTTGGAATAAATAAAGTTATAATATTTAGATTAGTTCATATTTTGGCTCTAGGGCTTGCTTGCAGTGTAGGCCCTACTTCTCTTGTCCTTTCGTACTGGGAGGAGTAAATTACAGATAGAAACCGACCTGGATTTCTCCGGTCTGAACTCAGATCACGTAGGACTTTAATCGTTGAACAAACGAACCGTTAATAGCTTCTGCACCATTTGGGAGTCCTGATCCAACATCGAGGTCGTAAACCCTAATTTTCGATATGGGCTCTTGAATAGGATAGCGCTGTTATCCCTGGGGTAACTTATTTCGTTGATCAATTGATGGGTCAATTACTGGTAGTTATACACTTAGAAAAGTAAATCTTGGTTATTAATCATTCGGAGGTTCTTTTATGCTCCGAGGTCACCCCAACCAAAGACTTTAACTCAGTTGGTTTACCTTTTGTTCCTTTAGGGTATAAGGGTAATAGTTGAGTTAGGTGTCTTAAGCTCCGCAGGGTCTTCTCGTCTTGTATAGATATTCCCGCCTCTTCACGGGAAGGTCAATTTCACTGATTAGAAATAAGAGACAGATAAACCCTCGTCATGCCATTCATACTAGTCTCTATTTAAAAGACAAGTGATTATGCTACCTTTGCACGGTCAGGATACCGCGGCCGTTAAAGTTATAACTCACCGGGCAGGCAGTGCCTCTAATACTGGTAATGCTAGAGGTGATGTTTTTGGTAAACAGGCGGGGTTTTTGTTTGCCGAGTTCCTTTTATTCCTTTTAATCTTTCCATTTATGCATGCCTGTGTTGGGTTAACAATAGAATAAATATAAAACTTGATTATGGGTTTAATTATTTTGTTTGTTAATTACTAGTGGTGCTTCCGAACTGAGTTTAAGTCTATGCTAGGAGAAATTAGTTCATGTTACTAATATTAGCATTATATCTTCTATAAAATTATAGAATTGTCCAATATTAGATTAGGGGTTTTGATAAATTATAGGTATTTAATATTAGTTTAATTTGAGCTTTAACGCTATCTTAATTGATGGCTGCTTCTAGGCCTACTATGCTTTGTTAGGTTTTCATTACCCTCTGTTAAAGTTTGTCTTCATGTCAAAAGGGTTGTCCCCCTTTTGATTATAATTTAAATTTAAGTTGTGTTTGCATATACTTTAGTTAAATTTAAATTCGAACTTAAATTCGTGTTTTGGACAACCAGCTATCCTTAAGTTCGATAGGCTTATCACCTCTATTATAAGATCATCTCACTATTTTGCCACATAGACGAGTTAGTTCTGCCAACAGTCCTATAATAGCTCACTTAATTTCGGGAAGACGGGCTTAAATTCTTTTTGTCCGTGTTGACTAGCTAAATCATTATACAAAAGGTACAAGGCTGAATCTTTGCTTTCTATTGCTTGAAAATAATAATATTTCAAATTTCCCTTGCGGTACTGTCGTTATCGTTCCTTATAATTCTGTTCTATCACCTATACTTAGTCTATTAAATGATTTGGAGTATTATTGGATATAGTTAAGTTGTTTAATGGTAGGACTAGGTTTAGCTCAAAATGGTCAGTATAAGCTGAAATCTTTTAGGTGTAAGCTAAATGCTTTATTTAAGCTACATTTTGGTGTTCCAAGTGCACCTTCCAGTACACTTACCATGTTACGACTTTTCTCCTCTTTTTATCGTAATTGTATTATGAATGGTTTAATACTTTTTCGAGGAGGGTGACGGGCGGTGTGTACGCACCCCATTGCCTTTTTCAATTAAGCTCTCTATTCTTAATTTACTACTAAATCCTCCTTCATATCTTTGTTTCAATAGATAATTCGTTATGTTCTAATTTAGAAAATGTAGCCCATCGCTTCCCCCTCCATACGCTACACCTTGACCTAACGTTTTTATGGTTTCATAATCTTGCTCACTTTTGTCCCCTGTTGGGGTGAGCTGACGATGGCGGTATATAGACTGATAGAGCTAGAAGGGGTGAGGTGTATCGGGGTTTATCGATTATAGAACAGGCTCCTCTAGAAGGGTTTAGGGCACCGCCAAGTCCTTTGAGTTTTAAGCAGTGGCTCGTAGTTCTCTGGCGAGTAGTCTCGTTATTCGACTACCTAAGTTTATGGCTAAGCATAGTGGGGTATCTAATCCCAGTTTGTACCTTAGCTTTAGTGTCTTCAGCTCTATAGTAAAGTCACGTTAGTTGTGTATTTTAGTACTAACTATGGCGTATTACAGCTTAGTCAGGTATTAACTTTATTTTATTTATTTCGCTTAAACACGCTTTACACCGTTTTTCTGTTAACTTGGGTTAATCGTATGACCGCGGTGGCTGGCACGATATTGACCAACCCTCTTTATTATAATTTAGTCAAACTTTCGTTCATAGCTCAATATTAGTCACTGCTGTATCCCGTGGGGGCGTGGCTAGGCAAGGTGTCATGGGCTACTCATTGAGTGTGCCTGATACCCACTCCTAAAAAACTATTAGTTAGTTTTGAGGGCATTCTCACTGGGGCGCGGAAACTTGCATGTGTAGGTCTAATAAGAATTAACAGTAAGGCCAGGACCAAACCTTTGTGTTTCTGGGACCCATTATGATCCATCGAAGCATTTTCAGTGCTTTGCTTTGGTTAAGCTACACAAACAAAAAAGTAATTTTTTTTGAAATTTTTAATTTATATACTATGTCAGTATTTAATTTTTTTTTTTTTTTTTTTTTTTTTTTTCTTTTTGAATCAGAAAATTTTTGGTTAGTTAATTGTTTTTGGTTAGTTAATTGTTTTTGGTTAGTTAATTGTTTTTGGTTAGTTAATTGTTTTTGGTTAGTTAATTGTTTTTGGTTAGTTAATTGTTTTTGGTTAGTTAATTGTTTTTGGTTAGTTAATTGTTTTTGGTTAGTTAATTTGATTAGGTAATAAGTTAAATGTAAATAGTATTTGGGTTTAGAATGTTTTCTCCCGTACGATGATTATTCATTGTGCTAAAGGTCTATCATCCGGTTTAGGGGTTTGACGGAAGCGATAAAATTTAGTAAGGGGGTAGGGGGGTTTAATGATCAGAAACTTATTATTATTTATTATATATTATTTTATATTATTATATATTATTATTTATTATTATTTATTATTATTTATTATTATTTATTATTATTTATTATTTATTATTATTTATTATTATTTATTATTATTTATTATTAATTATTATTAATTATTATTAATTATTATTTACACGTACACGTACACAGTACGCATATACGTGTGTACGCATATACGTGTGTACGCATATACGTGTGTACGCATATACGTGTGTACGCATATACGTGTGTACGCATATACGTGTGTACGCATATACGTGTAAACGCAAACGTTGATGGTAAATACGTGTTTGCAGGGGGGGAAGTATAATAATATGTCTTTATGATGTTAGTAATACTTGATGTTATGTCTATCGATCATTGATTATTGATCTTAATGAAATTGATTGTATGTAGTCTTAGATGTTGATATTGTTGTAACTGATGATTTGATTAATTTTATGTCTATAGATCATTGATTTTATTTCCGCTGAAATAGAGTCGTGCGAGCTA